TAGGCATACAGGCGTTCCAGCCCATTTTAGGGGGTGGACGTGCTATTTGTTTACATCCATTAGTTCGTAAAGGATTCAATGCAGACTTTGATGGGGATCAAATGGCTGTTCATGTACCTTTATCTTTGGAAGCGCAAGCGGAGGCTCGTTTACTTATGTTTTCTCATATGAATCTCTTTTCTCCGGCTATTGGAGATCCCATTTCGGTACCAACCCAAGATATGCTTATTGGACTCTATGTATTAACGATCGGGAATCGTCGAGGTATTTGTGCAAATAGGTATAATCCATGGAATCGCATAAACTATCAAAATGAAACAGTTAATGATTATAAGTATAAATATACTACGAAAGAGAAAGAGCCCTATTTTTGTAGTTCCTATGATGTACTTATAGTTTATCAGCAGAAACGAATCAATTTAGATAGTCCTTTGTGGCTTCGGTGGCGACTAGATCAACGTGTCATTGCCTCAAGAGAAGTTCCTGTCGAAGTTCAATATGAATCTTTGGGTACCTATCATGAAATTTATGGGCACTATCTAATAGTAAGACGTATAAAAAAACAAACCCTTTGTATATACACCCGAACCACTGTTGGTCATATTTCTTTTTCTCGAGAAATAGAAGAAGCCATACAGGGGTTTTGTCAGGCCTACTCATACGGTACCTAAGCTAAGGAATTATGTAATACCGCGGGAATTTGGATCTCTCCGGTTCAACTGGAATCATAATTCCTTAATTTCTACATGAATCGAGATCCAGTAAAGGAGGTCTTCGAATCACTGACTCAAACCCATTGGCGAATCCTACTCAGCGGAATAGAGAAGTACTTATGGCAGAATGGGCTGATCTGTTCTTTTACAATAAAGCGATAGATGGGTCTGCCATGAAACGACTTATTAGCAGATTAATAGATCACTTCGGAATGGCATATACATCGCACACCCTGGATCAAGTAAAGACTCTGGGTTTCCAGCAAGCCACTGCTACATCCATTTCATTAGGAATTGATGATCTTTTAACAGTACCTTCTAAGGGGTGGCTAGTCCAAGATGCTGAACAACAAAGTTTCATTTTAGAAAAGCACCATCATTATGGGAATGTACACACAGTAGAAAAATTACGCCAATCCATTGAGATATGGTATGCTACAAGTGAATATTTGAGACAAGAAATGCATCCTAATTTTAGGATGACTGATCCTTCTAATTCAGTCCATATAATGTCCTTTTCGGGAGCTAGAGGAAATGCATCTCAGGTACACCAATTAGTAGGTATGAGAGGATTAATGTCGGATCCCCAAGGACAAATGATTGATTTACCGATTCAAAGCAATTTACGCGAAGGACTTTCTTTAACGGAATATATCATTTCCTGCTACGGAGCCCGCAAAGGAGTTGTGGATACTGCTGTACGAACATCAGATGCTGGATACCTCACGCGTAGACTTGTTGAAGTAGTTCAACACATTGTTGTACGTAGAACAGATTGTGGCACTACCCGAGGCATTTCCGTGAGTCCTAGAAATGGGATGACGGAAAGAATTTGGGTCCAAACACTAATTGGTCGTGTATTAGCATACAATATATATATGGGCCTACGTTGCATTGCCGCTCAAAATAAAGATATTGGGGTTGGGCTTGTCACTCGATTCATAACCTTTCGAACACAACCAATATATATTCGAACCCCCTTTCTTTGCAGGAGTATATCTTGGATCTGTCGATTATGTTATGGTCAGAGTCCCACTCATGGCGACCTGGTCGAATTAGGAGAAGCAGTAGGTATTATTGCGGGTCAATCAATCGGCGAACCGGGGACTCAACTAACATTAAGAACCTTTCATACCGGTGGAGTATTCACAGGTGGTACTGCAGAACATGTACGAGCTCCTTTTAAGGGAAAAATCAAATTCAATGAGGATTTGGTTCATCCCACACGTACACGTCATGGGCATCCTGCTTTTCTATGTTATATAGACCTGTATGTAACTATTGAGAGTCACGATATTCTACATAATGTGAATATTCCACCCAAAAGTTTTCTTTTAGTTCAAAATGATCAATATGTAGAATCAGAACAAGTGATTGCTGAGATTCGCGCTGGAACATCCACTTTCCATTTTAATAAAGTTAAAGAGAAAGTTCGAAAACATATTTATTCTGACTCAGAGGGAGAAATGCACTGGAGTACCGATGTGTACCATGCACCTGAATATAAATATGGTAATGTTCATCTCTTACCCAAAACAAGTCATTTATGGATATTATCAGGAGCTCTGTGCAGATCCAGTATAGTGCCTTTTTCGCTCCACAAGGATCAAGATCAAATGAATGTTCATTCTGTTGAACGGAGATCTATTTCTGACCTCTCCGTGACTAATGATCAAGTGAGACACAAATTGTTTAGTTCGAATCCTTACGGTAAAAAAGGGGGGGTTCTTGATTATTCAGGACCTGATCGAATCATATCCAACGGTCATTGGAATTTCATATATCCT